CACAACGTTACAAAGAACTTCAGGACATTATAGCTATCCTTGGGTTGGACGAATTATCCGAAGAAGATCGTTTAACTGTAGCAAGAGCACGAAAAATTGAGCGTTTCTTATCACAACCCTTCTTCGTGGCAGAAGTATTTACTGGTTCTCCAGGGAAATATGTTGGTCTTGCAGAAACAATTAGGGGGTTTCAATTGATCCTTTCCGGAGAATTAGACGGTCTTCCCGAGCAGGCCTTTTATTTGGTGGGTAACATCGATGAAGCTACCGCGAAAGCTATGAACTTAGAAGTGGAGAGCAAATTGAAGAAATGACCTTAAATCTTTGTGTACTGACTCCTAATCGAATTATTTGGGATTCAGAAGTGAAAGAAATCATTTTATCTACTAATAGTGGCCAAATTGGCGTATTACCAAACCACGCCCCTATTGCCACGGCTGTAGATATAGGTCTTTTGAGAATACGCCTCAACGACCAATGGTTAACGGTGGCTCTGATGGGTGGTTTCGCTAGAATAGGTAATAATGAGATCACCATTTTAGGAAATGATGCGGAGATGAGTACTGACATTGATCCGCAAGAAGCTCAGCAAGCTCTTGAAATAGCTGAAGCTAACTTGAGTAGAGCTGAGGGTAAGAGACAAGCAATTGAAGCGAATCTAGCTCTCAGACGAGCTAGGACACGAGTAGAGGCTGTAAATGCTATTTCCTCCTAGTCAAGTCAATACATCAAAATAATAAAAATAAGTTCTTTAGAACTGTATTATTATACACCATATTTTGATTCTGCCAATTGAACACAATCAAGTCTAATCTGATATAACGAAAAAAAAAAAGAAAAAAAATGGTAGAAAAACTTATTAGATATCACTCAATTGACTTCGGTATCTAATAAGTTCTACCTACTATTGGATTTGAACCAATGACTCCCGCCGTATGAAAGCAATACTCTAACCACTGAGTTAAGTAGGTTATTTATCACCAAAAAAAGGACCCATCACTTATAGGATTATAAGTGGAATATTATTTCTAAGCAATACCAATCTGTTAACAGTAGACGGATCAGAGAGCTATCATGTGGGATTATGGAATATCCATCTTGACAAGAAATTCTCCATATGTTAATATATCTATGACAAGGGCTATAGCTCAGTTAGGTAGAGCACCTCGTTTACACGTGCGCTAATGCTTTTCAGGGGAGCCCATTATGCAATAAACATAATTGATCTTATTGACAAATCGATGTCTTACTCCATAGATTCGAGGGAACAAGAGAACAATAGCCTGACAAATATTGGGTTCGGTCCGATTCAGGTGCGAATTCAGGTGCCAAATCAAATAGAACCCGCCATTGATTTGATAGTTGATAAGGTAAATACCCAGTCCATTCAATGCTAGGCATAATGAGTATAAGGGCCTCAAAATAACCTTTTTTCGTCCTATGAACTTTAAGGTGTATGAAGTCTCATATTCGACTCTTGCAGCGTAACGATAGAGACTCCATCTAACTTAGTTTGATCTAGGCCGAAGGCAAACCTAAGTCAAGGTAACCCTTCTTTGAAACACTTTGGTATTGCTCCTAGATCAGAATACAAATGATGAATCAGAGCACATGGAGCCATCTCATTATTTTCCTGTAAAGAAAAATATGGTGGACTAACTGATCTTTACATCAGTTTATGAAAGAGCCCAATGCAACAAAATGCATGTTGGGTCTTTGAAACAGTTCGAATCATTTCGATAATAATCAGTTTGATCTGTTTTACCGAGAAGGTCTACGGTTCGAGTCCGTATAGCCCTAATACATTCTATTTTAGTTTAGTATAGTTTTTATTTCCTCATTAGTACTTGTTTATAGACTGGCCGGTTGGTTGGTCCAAAAGTATTACCACATGTTCATGTAAATACATAGGGACAGGAAAATAAAAACAATAAAAAACAATAATTCATTCCAATAGATCTAATAAGTATTTGTAAAATCTCGGATAAAATACTCATCTTCCTTCATTAATCTTCGTGGATGGATTACATATGACCTTTTTCCTCTTTTCCTGTCCATGATTAAAGAGTTAGTGATACATTTTTGCGTTGGTATATCGAATCCGGTCAATTTATGAAGTGAGAATCATGACATGATTCTGTCTAAAAACTTCAACAGTCACATAGATCTAGGACCTATTCTTTTCTTGTATTTGTTTTGTGGAGTCGCCTGACTAATCGCTTTTTGGCAGAACAACAACCCCAATTGATTGATTCAGAGATAATGCAGAGATAATGAATTGGTCCTAAATGTATCAATTTCCTTCTTCTATATTCTATGAGTTGAGTTGGTTTTGGGATTTGGTCTGTCAAATCATTCGATAATGTCTAATTCTTTCTATTAGAAGTATCTTTCTTATGTAGATTAGATAATTTACGATTCCGTCTATTATACCACTCTGTGGTATGTTTCATTGTGTAATGTGGGTTTGCTGTAAAACAAACCTTTTTCTTGTAGTGAA